CACCCTCTGAAACAAGAACTTCTGGTCCCGGAGGGATAATATCAACCACTTCACGTCCATCCGACGGATCTGTTATGGTTATTTCATACCCCCCTTTTTCTTTTCGTATGATTTTACTTACTATGCCCGACCCTGTAGCATTATAAACTGTATTGTTACTCTTGCTTCCGTCGGGATAAATCTGTCCCCTTCCCCTATTCCCCCCTACGTATATAGGATATTTTAAGAAGTGAACATCTTTCTTAGTAGCGGGGTCGGGGGAAAGAATAGGAAAGGTGATTTCACTATATTTCTGACCGGGGACAGGCCCTATCACAAGAATATTTTGTTTATTAGGGCGATAGCTCTGAAAAGACAAATTGCCTATCTTTTCTTTCATCTCGGGAGAAATACGATCGGGAGGAGCTAATTCAAACCCCTCCGGTAAAATAAGAACAGCCCCCACATTCAAACCCCCTTTCTTACCATTAGCAAGAACTTGTTTCACTTGCTTATCATAAGGAATTCGAACAACTGCTTCAAATACAGTATCAGGGAGTACCGCCTGTGGAACCTCAATATCCACAGGCTTATTAGCTAAATGGCAGTTGGCACAGACAATACGCCCAGTCGCTTCTCGTGGATTTTCATAACCCTGCTGCGCAAAAATGGGATATGCGCTTGAAATGGATGTCCGAGTTATGATATATATCATGAGTGATACGGAAATAGATCGAGTAATATGTTCCTTTATCCAAGAAAAAGTCTTTCTAGTTTGCATGGTCTAATCATTGATCCGAAAATTTCTACAATAAATTTGGCAGGTCTCTAGTATAGTTCCCTGTCCGCGATTCTGCTATTTATTGGAATCATTTTACTAGAATACTATAGTATAAGTATACTATGAAAATAGTATGAAAATCGCCTGTTTTTAATACTTCTGTAGAGCTACAAAGCAAGAAACATTCTAATTGGATTAATATCGGCGGATCTTTTATCAATCATTCATTGAATGATAAATAACTACAAGTGACGGAGATACACGATTTAAATAATGAAAAATCCAATATTTAAAAATAGTATCGAGAATAACTGGAAAAGTGGAAACAAGACCAGATATAATTTGATCATTATGACCAAATCCAAAATCTTTGTAGACAGAACCAATCATTAGTTCCCAACCATGGGGTGAATGAAATCCGATACATAAATCGGTTAATAAAAGAATCAAAAAAGCTTTGACTGTATCACTTAAGTTATATAGGAATTCTTGAGTCCAAGAGTTAAGAATAACAAGTTCTTGATTACCTAAAATAGAATAACCGGTTAGAATAACAAAACAGATTAGATTTGTTGAGAAGTGCAAAATCGTATGGATACGATCCTCATTGTGTATCTTGATTAATTGGATCGTTTCTTTGTGGATTTCTATAGGAAGCTTTTGTAGATGTGTCTCCGAGTATTCCTTGATCATTTCTTCCAAGAAGAGGATTTCCTCTAATTCTATGAACTTTTCTAGAAAACTTTTTTCTTGCATATCATTCAAAAAATTTTCGGATTGACCCGTATTCGACCAACTAGTAACCCAAGATTCCATACTTTTAGTAAATGAGAGAGAAATCCACCAGGGCAGAAATACTATAGATGCAAGATACAAAAGAGGAGTGAATGCTTTCTTTTTTGCCATTTTGAACCTGTGAATTTTTAATTAACCCACTCCATTTGTCGACTCTATGTGATCCAATATTTCTTTCAAACCAAACATGAGTTCTAGACAAGGTATCAAACCTATGAATCTATTTTCTTTGTGATTTTGTTTGAATCTAGAAAGAATACAGAAATAGACTAAGACTCCACTTGGAATTCGACTGAAGAAATAATACAAAATTGTGTTTCCAGATATCTCAATTCATCAAATTCCAAACAAAACACGTGTCTCCTTTCGATCAATGAACAAAAGAAGTCCTTTAAGGAATGAATATTGTTGAGATTTGGAGACGTAAAGAACTCTTTTTCTATCAAAATATCAAATATTTCAAAAAAATTCAAAGGAGTTTCCATAGTCAAGAATAGAATAATTGAGAGAAAGATATTGTGATGATCAAAAAATCGATTGACAAAAAGAAAAGAATTTACAAGATATGATTTATCTGCATCTAAAGTATCACTTAGTTATAGAAAAAACAAGATTCTTGTATTTTTCCCTCCTGCGGAGAAAGCATTCGTTCTTCAGCCCAATCCCTTTCTCAAAAGACTTCAATTGGTACGCGCAAGAAATAGGCCAATTCCGCGGCTTTTTGTTCAATTTCTCGTGGAGTCAAATTCTCATCAGTACGGGTCAACGGAATAGCCCCCCGGCCTCTGATGTCCATATAAAGGATACGGCGAGCATAAATACCCTCTTTAACTTCTATTCTAACGGATTGAATATCTTTTATACGGAATCGGAGGAATATGCGACGATTTTTTCCAGGAAATCCCCACCGAAAAATACACACCATTCCTTCCTTTCTATCGAATTGATCATAACCACTACCTACATTCCAGGAAATTGTGCACCACAAGTAGGAACTAATAAAGAGACCTGCGATCCCGTAGAAAGACATGACGATCCCTTGTGGAAAAAAAAGGATTTGCTGAGACGGAACAAAAGATATCAAATTTCTACCAAGATAACTGGAAGTTCCAACCAATAAGAATCCTAATGAACCTAAAAAAACGATAAGCGCCCAGCAAAAATTACTTAGTTTTCGAGACCCCGTTATAAGTTCTATCCATATATGTTCTGATCGCCAACTCATACTTGATCCGATTGCATTTTATTGGAATTGAGAGAATACCCAAAATGGTTTTGACTTTACTTTTTTGTTTCCGAATGAACTTTCATCAACTAGCACTAGTTTAATGTGAACTAGCACTAGTTTGATGGGAACCTTTAGGAGTAATTCCTCAAATTGGTTAGATCTAAAATAATAACACACCCTTCCTATGATCCTAATATACAGATATACATATAGATCCGCCAACTTTACATTTTGGGTATCCAGCAGTCCTGATCTATTTCAAACTAGCTGGAATTCAGTTACCCATAGATCATTTTCTGCAGGCATAAGAGCTTTTTCCTTTATGTTCGTCAGAAATCACATGTTCTACCTTATTTCATTTCCCGAAATAAATATATGGGTTATGCTACAAGTCTAAGTTTCAAAAAAACGGATGAGATCGGGTCCCCTCAGATCTAAACAATCTTGTTTTTTTGAACATGAAGAAATAAAGAAGCCATTGCAATTGCCGGAAATACTAGGCCTACTAAAGGCACAAAAATAGAGGGAAATGAGAAAGTTGTCATAAAATGGGTACCTCGATTTACTATTTGTACCTGTTCTTATTGTTTTTAATATCATATTTATTATTTATACTAATTATAATTAATAATTGTAATTAGTATGAATTCGTAGTTATTATGAATTCATTCAATTTGAAAATTCTTATTACAGATATAAGTATCTAATTGAGTATATAGAATAAGTCCAAGGAATGTAGAACGCAAAAAATGGACTTATTCGTCTATCTACATGAAAGATACATATGATAATCCATTTGATTATTTTTCTTCATTTCTTTGTGTTTTGTTATTGTCTTCGAATTTAATATTAATAGGAGTTTCTTACAAATTATTGAAAGATTCATTAGAATGCGGCACAACCGGGATTTTTAGTGAAAATAGGATTTTCGGGGGATGAAGAAAGATACAAAACCATACATCTATTTTTTTCTATATTGGAATTTGATTCTATACCTAAGACAAAATTCATTTTATATGCCTAATTTCACGAAAGGAAGAACTCGTGTTTTTATCTTGTTGATAGAGACTTCTTAATTAGTAATCAGGAATCCAGGTAAAAAAAAGAGTTATCCACCACTTTTTATTCTTTTTACAATTAGATCTTAGGTCACCAAAGAAAACTTCATTCTTAGTTACTTTGATTCCGATAAGCAAACTACTTGTTTGCTACAAATAATTGAACCTAGTGCATTGAATTTCAATTCAAGGGAAAGAAGGCGTGGAGCTTAAATAACTCACTCAGAACACTTTTTAAAAGATTACGTGGTACGATTAGGTCAAATAAGCCCTTCTGGAATAAATATTCAGAAGCTTGTGAACCCTCGGGTATCGTTTTATTCAATGTTTGTTCAATTACTCTTTTACCCGCAAATGCAATGTAGGAATTTGGTTCTGCAATAATAATATCTCCCAACATACCAAAACTAGCTGTTACCCCGCCGGTAGTCGGAGATGTAAGGATTGATACATACAATAACTTTTTATTTGATTGGTAATCATATAAGGCAGACGAGATTTTAGCCATTTGCATCAAGCTCAAACTTCCTTCTTGCATGCGCGCCCCCCCCGAAGCGCACACTATAATAAGAGGTATAAATTGATTGGTAGCGTACTCAATCAAACGGGTTATTTTCTCCCCGACTACGGAGCCCATACTACCCCCCATAAATTTAAAATCCATAACCCCAATTGCTACGGGAATACCATTTAGTTGACCTACGCCTGTTTGAACAGCCTCGGTTAATCCTATGTTTCTTTGATAAAAATCAATACGATCTTTATAAGTCTCCTCCTCCGAATGAAATCCAATGGGATCCCCGGAGACCATGTCTTCATCCATAGGATCCCAAGTACCGGGGTCGATCAAAACTTCGATTCTTTCTGAACTACTCATTTTCAAATGATATCCACATTGTTCACAAATATTAATTTGTGATTTCAAAAGTTTCTTATAATTTAATCCATAACAATTTTCGCATTGAACCCACAACTGCTTGTATTTTTGAGTTTCATCGAGATCGCTAGCTCTTAGAGTTAAATCACTACTCTTCGCGCGGGTTCGGATACTGGGTTCACTACTAGTTTTACGTTTCTGAAAAACGCACCTAGAAATGTAACTGTCACTGCTATCACTTACAGTGGGTGTATCAATACAGATTTGAGACTGAAGATAACT